ATACGTTTGTAATGCATTGTATGTCCCTTAATAGATCGCACTCTTCTACCCTTTATCGGGAGTCTATGACTATTCATAGCTATTACCTTGACACCAAAGAAGAGTTCGACCCATTGCTTTATTTCTGTTCTAGTTGATCCCGATTCGACATTAAAAGTATATTGATTTTTCCCCAATAACCGAATACTTTTGTCTGTAAATACTGCATATTTTATTCCATTCATAAATATATTTTCTTCCCTATGAGTTCTAGTCTCAAAAAGACTACTAGTTTTTTTATTGTTCATATATATTTTATCGAATATACCACACCAATTCGTTATGTATGGATGATGAGATTCCATTGATACAGAGCCAATCGTTCTTTTTTCTCTGATAGAAAGTAATAATTTATATATATTATTTAATTAATTAATTAAATAATATATATAAATTAAATAATTAAAAAATATATATAAAATAGAAATTTTAAATATAAATAATTATAAAAGAACATAGAATATATAGAAATAATTAACTTATATATATATAATATAAATTATAATTATATATAAAGAATATATAGAAATAATAAAATAATATATATATAATATAATATAAATAATAATTAAAGAATATAATAAAAATCTAATTGAAGTTTAGTAATTCTTGTTTTTGGAGAGAGAATGTAGTTGGGGTGCATCCAGTAGGAATTGAACCTACGACTTCGCCAATTATGAGTTGGCGTGCATCCAGTAGGAATTGAACCTACGACTTCGCCAATTATGAGTTGGGCGCTTTAACCATTCAGCCATGGATGCTTCGGGGGAATCCTCGTACCTGGTGAATAACCAAATTCCAATTGAAGTGAAATCTTTTAGATAAATCAATGCATGATTAGGAGGTTAAAAAACAAATGCATCAATTAAAATACTGGGTTTTCGAATTGAGAGAGATATTTAGAGAGATCCGGAATTCTCGCGATTTCGTATATTCATGGACTCAAATTAATTCTGCGGTATCTTTCATTCACATTTTTTTCTATCAAGAGAGTTTTATCAAACTCTTGGACTCCCGAATTTGGAGTATCCTACTTTCACGCAATTCACAGGGTTTAACAAGGACAAGGAATCGATATTTCACGATCAATAATGTAGTATTCTTTGTAGTAGCAATCCTTCTATATCGTATTAACAATCGAAAGATGATCGAAAGAAAAAATTTCTATTTGACAGGACTTCTTCCTATACCTATGAATTCCATTGGACCCAGCAATGATAATAGATTGGAAGACTCAAAAGATTCAACCTATATCAATAGGTTGATTGTCCCGCTCCTTTATCTTCCAAAAGGAAAAAATATATCTCAGAGATCTTTTTTCTCTGATAGATGGTCAGAACTTCATCTGGATTCAAATCCTACCGAAAGGTCCAGTAGAGAACAGAAATTATTAAAGAAAGAAGAAGATGTTTCTTTTCTTTTTTCCAGGCAATCGGAAAATAAAGAAATAGAAAATATAGTCAAAATAAGTATGTATTTACAAAAGACTGTCTCAATTCATCCTATTTCATCCGATCCAGGATGTAATATGGTTACGAAGGATGAACTTGACAGTTCCGATAAGATTTCCTTATTGAACAAAAACCCACTTTTTGGTTTATTGCATCTATTCCAGTACCGGAACAGGGGGGGATACATGTTACACCACTATTTGGAATCAGAAGAGAGATTTCACGAACTGGCGGATCTATTGAATCTATCAATAACCGAGCCTTATTTGGTGTATCAGAAGCGATTTTCTTTTTCTATTGATTCTTTCAAATCGGATCCAAAACGATTCTTAAATGAGGTATTCAGGAATGAATCAAAAAAGAAATCTTTATTGGTTCTACCTCCTCTTTTTTATGAAGAGAATGAATCTTTTTATCTTTATCAAAGGATCATAAAAAAATGGGTCCGCACCTCTTGTGGGAATGATTTGGAAAATTCAAAACCAAAAATAGTGGTATTTACTAGTAACAAAATAATGGAGGCAGTCTATCAATATAGATTGATCCAAAATCTGATTCAAATACAATATAATATCTATGGGTACATAAGAAATGTATGGAATCAATTCATTAAAAAGAATAGATTCGATGGCAACTTCGAATATGGAATTCAAAGGTATCAAATAGAGAATGATACTATGAATCATAGAACTATAATGAAATACACGATCAACCAACATTTATCAAATTGGAAAAAGAGTCAGAAGAAAAGGTTCGATCCTCTTTTTTGGATTTCTCGAACCGAGGGATCCATGAATAGGGATCCTAATGCATATAGATATAAATGGTCCAATGGGACCGAGAATTTCCAGGAAAATTTGGACCAATTCATTTCCGAGCAGAATAGCCGTTTTCAAGTAGTCTTTGATCAATTACGTATTAATAAATATTTAATGAATTGGTCTGAGGTTATCGACAAAAAAGATTTATCTAAGTCACTTTGTTTCTTTTTGTCCAAGTTTCTTCTCTTT